CATCTCTTTTCGGAAGAGAAGATAAAGAGAGTTCCGTCACTTCTGGGATTAAGGGAGTTCCCCCGAGGGAAAGACAGTCAATAGGAATTCTCTCTACTCTAGAACCCATAGGCCTAGGAGCAATAGACGGAAGAGGTACGACATCTGTAACAAAGTAAGTAACAAAGGAAGAAGGAAGAAAAGCCAGGGACGAAGAGGTATAGAAAACCTCATAGAAGGCTAAGCACAAAGAGGACTTTCGGTCAGTGTTCTAGGCCTTTTGTTAGCTCGGTTCCTCAAGCTAGTAAGTAGCTGTCCCTGTCCTGCCCTTGAGCCAGTGAACCTCAGGTCGAAAGATGCCTGCCAGTGAGACAGAGTCATTCCAACCAGTACCAATGCTTTCGATTGATTTCATATATGCTCACGATCCAGTCAAGAATAGAATTCTAGTACGAGTAGTGAAGGAACTGACTCTTATCAAAAGGAGGACGGGACTCTTGATGTTGATTCAATCTCCCTGTAAGCAACGACGTTAGACGAATTTGCTCCTCTTGGGAATAATTTCCATTATCATGGACAGGTGAGCCCTACCACTCTCAAACTCACTACTAAAGAGATGTCTATTGGCCATTCTCAACACTGTGAATCCGCATCAATGCCATTCTTGCTAAGAGCAGTGGCATCTTTGTCCCTAGCTCACTGGGGAACCAGGATCTCCCCTCATAGGTCTATTGATAGCTCCGCCTTAGTCGAGTGAAGTCGGCGGGGCTCTTTAAAATGGGCCATGCCAGGCCTTTTCCTACGTTAGTGAGACTCAAAGTAGGGCAGGTAAGGCTAAGAAGAATAGAAATACAATACGCAACTAGTCGGCCTTCGCCTTCAGGTAATCAATTCTCGTGTAAGAAGAAGACTTTCTCTTTGCAGTTCATTCCTTCCCTGATTAGTAAGGAAGACACGAACGAGAAGAAGAAGACTTGAAGGCTTAGAGCCCCTCTTCCATCAATAGGGATCACTCACGGACATAGAAATTCCTAACTCATGGGACAGGGCCAGTTAGACCAGCATCCACTGAGGGAAGAAAGTCATTCCTTGATGTGAGGCAGGCTTCAGCACTTTCGGCGAGCTCTTATACTCAAGGCAGGCTGGCTCAGTACACGATTCCCTTCCTTTAACTTTAAATAGAGCAACTTCCCGCTCTTCTGTCTGTCATCTGTCAACAGGTAACGGTCGCATCAGTCCAGTAACTGTCCTGTAGGCTGTCCAATCGCTCATCCGTCCGTTCTTGCTTCTGGAGTTCAGGACTGAGTCTCGTAGACCGATTTAATGTAGTGTGCCTGCCCGCTTCAATCGCTTGAATGGGCTCCCAGCTCTTCCTGTTTTCTATTCAAGTTCGGAACCATGACCATCACACTCAGAGATGTTTTCCTGCTGACGGGCTTCCCCATCACTGGTAGCGTCGCCGTTCATGCCATCAATCCCGGCGATAATGCCCTTCCGTCGGTTGGGGTTAGCTCCGGACACTTCTCCTCTTATGCCTCTGTGGCCAAGAAAGACTGCGATCTTAAAGAAGATCCCCTGTCTGAATGAGCACGCAGTCTTTTGTGGGCTCTCATTTGCAAGTTCATCTTCTGCCCAGCGGGAGGCAAAACCACTATGGAGTTCCTGCCTCTCGCTCAATCATTAGCCCTTCCTTGGTCGTCAATTCGCTCTTGGCACTCTGCTCCTCGGCTCTGTCTACCACAGCCTGAGGAAGTGTGTGACTGGATACCCAAGGGAATGTTGGAAAATGCGATTTTCAATAGTAAGAGATGCCTTCTCGTTGATTTTGCCGGGCAGGCTGGCTATCTCTTTCAAGTCTTAACTCGGGGACTTCGTACCTCTCCTTTACAGTCGAGAACTTCATGCCTCGGACTATTCCACTAAATAGTTACGCGCAGCCCCAGGTTCTTATAGTCTTATAGTTCCTGATGATCTGTTCGGAGATGATAAATCTCCTACCAGACAGTCAGCACTAGATGACATGAGGCCAAGAGAGACCTTGCGATCTAACTTGGATTCACATCATCCATGTTAACCAAAGGAGAGCGCAGCCACGGTGCCGCCCATACGTGCCTTACACACTGCTTCAGGGCTACCAGCGAATCATTAGATACGCAGGAATAAACCTACGCAGCTACTAGGGCATTTAGCTACTCTATAACTAAAGAGGCCATGATACATGGTATCCTCAACAGAACGGATTGCTCCGCCTATCAAGGCAACACCATAACATACACAACTACTGTGGCTAACACTGCTCACGCTCGGGGAGCGAAGACTCGCTCACCGAACAGGTGACAAGAGGAAAACCCTCAGATGATCAACCCGGTAGAAGTGTAGCTATTAACTACAAATAACTGATTCAAACCATCTTTGGTAACCGCTAACCTCTGTAGTGTCTACACAAGGTTAGAAGCAATCCCCCAAAGACCTTCATCTTTATGAGATGCGGAACGTCAACTGTTTTAAGGTCGGCCTTTCACTCGAGTGGGCACCTTCCCTGAAGAGAGAGAAGGTGGCACCCTAAGGTCGTTTGCATGTACAATACTCTACTTATTGGCCTGGTAATATTTATCGGCCTTTAATTTATTCGATATATTGTACAGGCAAACAGCCTAACACATGAAGATGAAGGCTGGTGATACATACTCCGGATAGAGTCCGGAGTCGCGGACTATAAAGCGTCGTCTGCCAAGACATTAAAGTAAAGCGTCTTGACAGCGACATTAAGACTCCGCTGTATCACCAAAAGTCACCCCTTGAACAGGTGGGTTGTACACCGCTCTCTGGTCGGACCATCAGGCAGGTGTGTGGGACAGATAAAGAATCTGTCTGCCACACCCGGAGATCTTCCAAAATCTCCCGCCAAGAGTGTTGATTGACCGAGGTCAACGTGTGACGCGCTAAAGCAGAAGTCTCATATTGATGGCAGAGATCTTGTTCTGCCAAGTAGAGACAACTACTTTAGCGTGCCCACGAATGACTAACGCGTCGGCACTCTACTCGCCGTGATGGTAGCGATCTTGTGCTACCAATGGTTGGCGCTGACCATGGTTATGACCAGACCGATGTACCTGACTCTTCAATCAGGTACTAGGTTAGGAAATGAGCTAAAAGAAATACCTGTTACAGTATACCTTCGCTCACGCCTGTGGGCCTGAAGGGCTCTCGCCTCCTCAGACTGAGGTAACCAACCTCACATCAGAGTGTCTCCACTCTTGACGCCAGCCCCTGGTTCTATCAAAGCAGACACTTCATCCCTGGAAAAATAGAAATAAGAGAATTCATTCCTTGATGACTAAGGTTGTAGGAGTCAATTCCCAGGTCTTTCCTCCTTGAATCCGTAGCTGGTCTTTAGCTTAAACTGCCTCATTTCTTTAAGCCGGACAGGTAAAATGTTCAACTGAGGTTTCCTATCAAGCCAAGGAAGTGGATTCCCCTGCAAGGGTACTTGACTACGAGTACGGCTATGAAAAGCTTATCGAAAGAGGAGGTTTGAAGACGCCCCTATCAAGTAAAGGCAAAGGGAGAGGAATTGACTATCCTCAGTGAAGGGATCGCTATGGAGATAAAGAAGAGTGTAGTAAGCCTAAGCTTCGCATTTCTTACAGCTTTTTCATAGAAAGCGTAAGCTTTTGAATCGAAGTCGTGTCACTATTTAATTTAAAGAGAAGAAAATCTTCTTATGAGAATGAAATCTTCGTCTTCCGGGATTCTCTTTTCTAAGTGCCTTCAAGCGCTTACTCAATGCCAAACCAATGAAAAGAGTCCTAGTCCACCACAGCTGAATGCGTACTTTTCTAGTTACCCCGCCGACAGAGAAGAAAAGCAAAAAAGACTGACTTGCTTCAACTGAAGAAAGGAATGTCCCATGACTCAGGCATTCGCTTGCAGCGGATTCGGCGATAAGAACTGACTCGGCGACAGCGAGGTTTTAAATAAGTCTTTGTTTGATCTTGCACTTTCATTTCAAGTAGTGCTTGAGAGAGGAAATGGCAAAGCCAAGAACCAAGCTGACTGAATGAAAGCTAACAATTTCATTGCCTCACAGCCTGAATGCCTGCTTCCCGCTCCGAACCTGTATGACTTCATTTCCTGTGCCCTATTCACTCTCTTCCTTCTCATTCATTGATCTAAAACAACTCTTGCTTGAAAGGACAGTTGAATTAAGAAGGTGCTCCAACTCAAAACAGAACGTTCCTTTTGCAACGCAAGGCCGATATCTTTCATAGCAACCAAGGATGAGTTCGATCCATTAGTTCTTCTGTATGGCTTCTTTTTCTATTTAGTAGAAAGCCTGGTTTAAGCTGGGGTGTCCCCATTTTCTTCATACTCGATAGAAGGGCCGATAAAGGCCAGTCGGCGAGCCCTACGGCTATTTATTCAGAAAATTGCCACTGCCTTCTGTGTTAAGAGTTATATTCCGCGAAAGCTTCTTCTCCAGATTCCACAAGAAAGGGTTCGGATCATTAGGCTTTGCCCAACCTCCCCTCAGGGATCGCGGAGTCAGGTAGATCAACAACTTGTACATATCTCCTGGAAAAAAATATCCCATCACTAAACCTCATAATATCCCATCCGAGGTCTTAGTCGAGACTTGGCTTTACGCCCTTTGGTCTTTCATTTTTCGTTTTAGTAAAATGTCTCCGGCTGCTGCAAGGCTATCTTTCTTTAATTCCAATTTTCAATGATTGACATTCCTCTGTATTCTGTTGTGCTCAGCGAACGGATAAAGCCCAGGATGGGAAGTCGCATCTCTTTCGGAGTTGAATCGGGAATCCTACTCTAAATAAGAATCTAATCACGCGCTCTCAGAGAACGAAAGACTCCATAGCCTAGTATGAAAAGTAGGTAAAGCCGTCCTGTACTACATCCGTAAGCCTTCCATGTATTGCATTCGTTCGTCAGGGAATGTGTACTAGCCCCTATTGGAACTCCAATCAGGGGAATTTGACTTCTCTTCTATTACGTACAAGTGGACCAGCCAGTCCGTCCGTCTGGTAATTTATTCCGTATTCAAGGCCGTCCTAGCTTTCCAATTTCTCTGTCCTAACAGCGTTCGAAGCCCTTGCAAGCTTTAGATTCTTTCCTATCTCTCTTTTGAGTGTGGTATGAGTCTAAGTGTATTAGTGTATAAATAATTTTCTTCCGTCTTTTGTGTAATCAGATTAGACTTTATTTGATTTGCCAAGGAAGAACGAAAAGGATTCTTGCAAGCGGGCAAACTTTAGCTTTTTCTTCCATGCTGCTTTTCTATCTATGAATCCAGGATCTAGCCGGATTCGCAGCTGATGCCAACAACGCTCTGGCTGCAGGTCGCTTTAGGTTTCATTCCAACACCTCAGTGTGTTGGAAGGGTGATAGATCAGCTTCGGGAGACTATGGTCCCCAAAGATCCGATCTGTCCTCCAGACTGCGCTTTCGCATACCCTGGTATGAGAGATTTTAATGAATACTCTCTCTAGAAAGGATGGATGCGCCAGTATCTTGAATACCTAAAAAGGTACTGTCAGGTCGCTTTGGCACCTGATGCTAGATTAGACGACTTTATAGACAGTCCAATGTTTATATGAACATGGCACGAACCAAAAGTTGATGTGACAACTTGGAAGTTCGGTATCATGTTCCGTATATTCGATGGGTTTGTCGAGCTGTCTAATCAGGACCTTCGTGTTCTGGTTGGCCAGGTAGAGTCGTCTAGTGATAAGTCCTTGGGAGGAGATTGATCCTCTCCGAATAGACTATCAGACTATAAGACTTTATAGAAGGGGATGCCCCCAATGCGGTAATAGCCGGTAGAGACCCACGTAATTCAAAATAGGTGAACTTGCTAGAATGCTGTTTAATAAACTTATATCGGTAACTGGCTTAAAAAGCTCTATCCCCTACGTCAGCTGGCTGAAAAAAGCTATTTATCCTTACTCAACTCGGTAAATTGAAACAAGTCCCAACCACGAGGCTTTGCCGCGAGAGTTTCGACATTAGTGATTTGCTCTGAATCTGGCCCCTAAACCAAGGCAGCCCATAAAACATATGAATCCGACTGATCGGACCGAACTGCCAATGAAATCCATTTAGCCAGTTAAGCTAACAAGAAAGAAATAGATCAGAAATCGAGTTTGAAGGCCCGTGAGTACGGGAACAGGTCCGGTAGGGAAGGTGCGAGATGGTTCCGTCTTGTATCCTGGCAGAAGATCCCCAAAAAGCAAGCAGCATTTCTTTCCTCGGTAAGGCCCACGGAATCCCTCTTATTAGGTATTTCTGATACCATTACTATACAACAATAAACAAAGAAGAGGAAAGCACTATCATCTTAGTCAGATTTCATAGTAATAGTAATGAAATTAAAAGATATAGCTATAGCTTTAGAGTCAAAACAGTCTCGGTCTATAGTCTTTATACGTTAGGGATACAAAAGTCTAGAATCGTCTACTTATACTGGGTAGAGGCACTTAGGAAGCATCCTAAGGAAAATCCCATGATAGAGAGAAGGAACAGCGGGCAGCGCTGGGAGATCTAACTCTATTCAATGCCGTTCACCAGCTGTACGTTTTTGTCGCAAGGGGCCAAAAACCGCTCATAGCAGGTGCAAAGTATAAGGAAAGAGCATAGACTGACCTCAATAATGTTCGCAATCAGACATTAGATCCGGATCGAAATAATACCCGATATAAGATTCATCTACGCTGGCAAAAGCACTTTCAGAGCTATTGTCCCATCGCGAAGCTTCCCGCGAGAAGGTTTTTTGTTTTCGTGCCCTTCCTTTCCTTTTGAGTCTATCAGCTGCAACAAGGGCTTTAGGACCTCCTTTCCTCCTTCGAGTGAAGGGACTATACAACCTCCCTTTATCAGTCAGAGCAGAATCTTTAGTGGTTGGGTCTCTTCCTTCCTATTCTAAGAAGTAGAAGATCTTACCTGCCTGGAGGAGCTAATCCCAACAGAACAGATCAAGCCTTCTTGGTTCGCCTTTGTATTGATATGGCACAATAGTGTTAAAGGGAATCTATTCTCTATATGAGATGCGGCTGGGATCGAGAATTGATCCGAGAGAATTAGACTAGCTTATCTGAGTTGAATGAAGCAGGAATAGTTCCAATGGCACTTATCCGGATTCCTATTGCTTTGTCTCCAACTGGGATTAGTGAGACCCGGAAGGTAAAGGCACCAAATCTAACACACTGTTAGGTGACCTGCCATACACGACCTGAAATGGGAACTTCCTAGTAGACCGATTTATCGAACTTTTATAAGCGAATTCTGCTTGGGGTATCGCCTGATCCCCCAGTACTGAGTGCTTGCCTTTTCCCCTGCAATACTCCTCAACCAATTTCCCAAACAGCAGTTCACGACTTCCGAGCCTTAGCAGTTTCAATTCCACACCAGCCTTCCTCGGCTTAAAAGTAATCGGATTGACTGCTGATTGACGTGAGGGGGTATATCTTCTTCTATTGATTGACTTCCTGAAAAACTGCCTATTCGTCTTTCCCTTCTTCCTTAGCTGGCACAGCATCAAGAGTAGCTTTAGAACGGTTCCAAGCCATGGAATAAATGCCATCGGTCACACTCCGCCGAGTCTGTCCGGTTTTTTTGAAGAAAGCAAGCAAGGGTTTTGAGCTGTTTTCATCAAATTGAAACCAGTAGTAAACCCATTTGTTGTGCCCTTTTGCCTTATTCTAATCTAACAAGTAAACTACCTTTACTAAGTTTACCCGGCGATCACGAGCATTCTCTTCAATGGAGTCCACTCCTTATCCACACATGAGCCTACATCCTTTAAGGAAGGTTGTAAGGAAGGACAGTAGATGTCGGCTATAGTATACCGCTCTTCTGTAGAATAAGACTTGGTCTTTAGTGCCTTATGAACCTTCTATGAACGTTGTTGGATGTCGCTGGGTCTACAAAATGAAGGAGCGAGCTGATGGTTCGATAGAGCGCTATAAGGCGCGACTAGTGGCCAAAGGCTACACACAGCAGGAAGGTATGGATTTTGACTAGACTTTCAGTCTTGTAGTTAAAGCTACCACTCTACGGATTGTTTTGTCTGTTGCTGTCACTCGTGGATGGCCGATAAGACAGATGGATGTAAAAAATGCCTTTTTCATTGCTCAGTCCTTTAGTTCAAGCGGCATCAACTGTCGAATCGTTTTGCCCACTTACTCCGCTCTGCTACTCATACGTGCCAAAGCCAAAGAGACTTCCTTCCCTTACCCTCACATGCATTAGGTGCCTAGCCTTGCTAGCTACTTCTCTAAGACCGGGGATTTGTCCAATCTTTGATTGCCTAAGATAAGAAGTAATTTCCATGGTGATTTTAGCCCTTTCCCGAGGCCATTCTGAACGTTTAGTTTTATAGAAATACCGTAATTTCATTTCCTTTAAGACTATACTTATTTCAGACCTTTTGATGTGCCTCTTTCGCTTGCTTTCTAGCTTTACCGAATGAAGTTAGTCACCTTCCTCTTCTGTTTACGCTTTCAGACAAGTAGCTAAGTCCTTCAAGCCCACAAACCGCGGCACCCTGCTAACGTTCCGCTGTAGCAGAGTAAGCTGAAAAAGCCCTTACCTTAGTTGCTGTCTTAGTATCCCCGAGGTATCAGTCCCAAGGACCGAAGGAAGGGACGAAACAGAGGAAAGACAGGCCTAAAGATAAGGGGGGTCGGGATCACTAATCGGGTAGCGAATCCTATTCATTCGTTCGGGTTCGACTCTGCAGCTTCTGGGCGAAGCGGCCCTATTTGTCTAAGGGCCTCTGGTAATGCCTTTTCTGGGCTCACTAGCGCGAAAGTCGATAGCACTTATTTGTCTTCTAGGGGGGCGATACGAGAATTCGCATCAGAATAATCCGAATCAGCGGAAGAAGAACTTGAGTGAGATGCTTTGGCAGTGGCGCAGGAAACAAGCACCTGACCATTAGATTATGATTTGACTTGATGACCTGGTATTCTCTATAGGCACGTTCGGAGATGCTCGACCAATAGTCCGAGGGCAGCAAGCAATTTCATACCAAAGCAGTCAGGTCCTTCCCTAACCCTAACGAGGAGGAGAGGACAAGATAGCGTATTTTTAGTCGAACTGGAACAGAATTCTAATTCCGTACCGTATCTCACAGTGAAGTTCCGGACTACACTACCATATTATCGGTGAATTAATTCCCGACTCCCGATTCGTACGCCCGCCTTTCCCGCATCTTCGAGACCTCAGCTCAGCAGACCTTCGAGCCCTTAAACCAACCCACCCTATACGGATGCTTCAGAGATCGAACAGCGCTGGGATCTCTCCCATGACGCCCGGATCCTCTTTATTCCTTTCCTCAGGGGACACTAAGACTGCCTGCAACTAAGGGCTCTGGCTCGGCTTCGGCTGTTTACTTTACTGCTGATTCCGCTTCTGCAGCTGTCTAATCTAAAGAAGCAAGCGCCAATATCTTATCTTAAAGCAGCAGTCCCTAGGGCTAGACCATCTTCTAGGCTCAGCAACCCTTTCAAGGCTCAGCAACCGCTCGGCAACCATTATTCTTGGGCGCGAGCGATCTCCCTCCCCCTTATTAGTCGTTGGCTTCAGTAGGTACAGAGGGGGGATCTGATCGATATGGTGGGGGCCTTCCCCCTCGTCTAGTGGTTTAGTTTAATTAAATGAATTCCATCTTGAATAGGTTAATAATCCGGAACCGGAATAACAATCTATTATCACGTATAACTACCATATTCTAATTCTAGTTCATGATCATACTAGGTCATCAAGTCAAATCAGTCACTTTTGTCCTTCTCCCCCTATTTCGTTTAAGGCAATCAGTCCAGCCCTATCTCGTTTAGGGCTCGTTCCCTTCTACAGTCTCAGTGCGCTCGAGTGCCAATTTATAGGGGCCTGCAATCAAACTAAACTCAATAGCTAGCGCGCAAACCTGACTTTAACAAGCAATCAAACCATACTCCAGCAAGAAAACGGATGCGCTAACGCGCAACGTGCTCCGCTGAAAGGAGAGGGCTTTCGCGCTAGGGCGCTCACTCCGTTGCTTGTTCGGTCGAGTTAGCCCATGACCTCAAGATCAAGAAGAGCCAGCCATACATAGAAGACAAGGGAAGACCTTGCTCGACCAAATGAACGTAGCAGCAGCATCATGAGATAGAACCCGGTCCTGTCCCGGCTGTCCATCTGTGGAACATGGGGCTGAAGACCTCTAGAGTACCTACTAGAAGAAAGACAGAACCACTTGGCTAGGGGGACAAAACCTTTAGGAGGAAGAAGCAGATGGAAGACAGGGTCACTTGTGAAAGAACTAGCCGAAGGGGACCATCACAGTTGGGGCGGTGGATGACAGGCTAGCTCACCAAGAACATCAGGAGAGGTTGGGGAAGACTTGGCTGCGGCAAGTCAAGGAGAGGTTAGGTCAAGGGATTTCAGACAGAAGTCCCATCAATCAAAAGAAAAGGATGTTCCAGGAAAGAAGGGAACAAGGATATCCAAAAGAATAGGCCTTGAAGGAAGGCATGAATGAGGGGAGACCGGTCTAAGGGCTGCAAGATATGCTACAAGGTTGAATCAGTCCACTAAGGGATGACCTCTTATACATGATTTCAGCGAAGTGTTCAAGTCAAGGACTTAGGCGATCAAAGAAAAGAAAGAAATTCTATCCCACAGCTAAGGCATCCATCCAATACAGATAGAGCGTCATATACAATTACTCTATCCTTTTGAAACCACCTATTCCTCTCATCGACTACCTTCACTAGGGTCAAGATTCATGGTTTTCTAAGGGCGGCCCATTAGCTTCCAAAGATGGAACAAGGGATTGCTTTCGTCTCTTTCCTTCTGGGCCAGGAATGGAAGTTGTCGTTAAGCTTCTTTGGATCAATCGATAGTGTGCTTATCGCTCTACTTCGCTTGATTCTCATGCCAGTGGACTCGTCGCTCAGCTTTAGGCCTTATTAGCTTCATTTCTGAAGTGAGCATGAAGTGGCGTCAAGAGAGGAAACTCTCTGATGTGGGGCTGATACCCCAGTTAGAGGAGGCGAGAGCTGAATCTAACCCAGCGGGCAAAGTAACAGGTTTGAGTGTAGCAGCTCACTCATTGTTACTTCCTCCCGTGCAGGTGCACGTGTTTGGTGACACGCACACACTGTCCTGGCTTTAACACAGTCAGCGCCAACCACTGGCCTTCTTCGTGAAGTGCCATCACGGCGAGAAGGACAGACTGCTATATTTATTATGGATTGGATTGGTATTGTCGATTTGTTAACATTATCATGACTAAGTCAGTAACAATGTTTCCATCTCGTGCAATGACCAACCCAGTCCGTTCTTGGCGGAGTATCTTGGAAGATACTCGAGTGGTAAAGTCATTATTTAATTCAATGATTTTATCACTCACTGATGGTTTGACCAAGGAGTGGTGTATTGCCACCCACCTGTTCTGGGTTGCTGCACGGCGTATACAGAAACGATCTGGTTGGCTTCACCTTGCACTTTATTTAAAGCAATGTAAAGTCACACTTCAAAAGTTTACTGCTGGGGAAAAAATCCCAACAGGTATTACGCCGTCAGTCTCCTTAACACGTAAGGGACTGCCTAGAATCATCCCTCCGGGGGAAGATTGAACGCGGGGAGGTATTGATCACGAACCTTGGCCCAGCGAAGAAAAACTGCGCTCCAGCAATTCAATGATCTCTGTGACTTGGCTATCAAGGTCACTCGCCACGAGCGCTTGCTGCGAAAAGTCAGTTCGAAAAGTCGGACTTGATGCAATGGTGGCGGAGATCAAGATCACTAAGCCAGTTGTTTGCCTTGCTCTACGCAAAGCCCCACCCCAATCAGGCTGCCATGTTAAACAAGCCTGGTATGGAGCGGACTGCAGGAAAATTTGGCAATCGGCCACGTACGATGTCTCAAAGGCCGATGAGATCTATGATTGCTTGGAAAAAGTAGGGTTAGTTGGGTCCCCAGAGCATCAAGTTCAGTTAGACGCACTAAAGGGACAGAAAGCCGTATGCAAGTTTCATGCCAGTAATAGTCACGCCACAGCTGACTGCGTAGCCTTCCGCCACGCAATACAGTACAGGACAAGATTGATGGAGGCTTGCTTCAGTTTCCCGATAAGGGAAAACAGATGTTGATTGACAAGCAACCATTTCCCAAGACCGCGCAGGCGGCGCCGGTGTATATTCATGACCACTACTTTGATTTGTCGATATAGTCAGTGTGCCGCGAGTGCTTTCTCCCTTACTCTTAAGTCCAACTTGACTTCTTTCTTCCACATAGGCCTCGCTTGCATGCCTTGTGGCAAACTAGACTGAGAATTGTGTATATAAGTGCTGTTAGTTGAGCGAAAAATGCTCGACCTTTTGAATGAATCACAAGGTGAATTGTAGAGAAAAGAAATAACATTTTCGTTGGGGACAAGTCAGATTCTTTCATTTAGTGGTATCATATATAAGAGAAGGGCTTGTTCTTGAATTAGATGGGACATTAGCGGTCTTAGTCTTAGGAATCCCATCCCTAACGAGCTAGAAGTTAAATAAGCGCTCTTAGCCTATTACTGGAATAGCGAGGCGGCTTCTTAAAGCGTTCGTGTCCCTCATCTTTTACTAATACTATACTAATAAGGGTCACAAACGATAAGAAGAAGAACTGCTGCTCCTCCTGCTCCTTTAGGATAGGATCGTCGTTGGTCCTTCGTTCTTTGCTTTGAAAGAGACTGACTAGAAATCTCTTTCTCTTACGCAATATTCTACAAACAGAGCAAAATAACTTTCAATCATAAACCACTTCACTATACAAAAACGCCCATGAAGTTAACTATTTAGATAAGGAACTACACGTATGATCCAAGTAAACGTTTGATGTTCCTTTTCTGAAGAAGCCAAAAGGTTTTCCTGTCTTGTTTAGGACTGGACAACCTTTAGGTTACTCTTGGCCTCTGTTCACATTATCACATCACTTAGTGATATGGTACTGTGCTCAGAAAGTGTATCCTGGTCAGCACTTTAGAAAGTATGCGGTGTTGGGTGATGACGTCTGTATAATGGACGCCAACGTCGCCGACGCTTATCAGCAAACCCTTGATAGACTTGGAGTTGAGATTTCAGTCTCAAAGTCTCTGGTCTCTCATAGTGGTGCTGCTGAGTTTGCCAACATATTTAGAGTTAAGAATAGAACTGTTGATTTCTCTCCAGTGTCGATTCGAAACTTGCTCAACTCTCATCACTTGCCTGGTGCAGTGTCGCTTTGGAATACCTATGGTATCAAACGATTCTCGACGCTAGCAAGGTTGCATTTTTCCTTCATGCCATTGTCGGGGAAGCTCTTACAGTTTTCGAATAAATGGAAAAAATCCTCGGTTTCCTTTAAGAGGAGGAATGCCAGTACTGATTCTCTGAACTTGAAGCTCGCTCTTCGAACCTGTACCGTAGCCTGTACACTCGGCTATTCTCCCGATTCAACTCCCTTTGTCTACGCTGGGAAAAGGGGGCTGCCAGAGTAGAGTGAGGGCTTTGTCTCTTTCTGTTTGTGCCAGCTGGCCCTGACCGAATGTTCTGACTCCCGGTAATCGAATGGGTGGTAGTTGGGTTGGCTTTGGCGAAACTTTTTGTCTATGAGCTGTTTTGACTGCTTTCTTCCCTATAATATAAGAAAGAAGAAGCACTTGCTTCAGTAACACCAGTAGCAAGAGGAGGAGGTAGGTTGGAGCCAGGCAAATAGAGTAGATAGGTAGGTCAAGTTTATAGGTCGAGCACTCTCATACATATAGTACATGATAGAAATTCTTTCAAAGCTCGAGATTTCAGTCAGTGATAGACAGCTTGGCTAGCTATCCTCTCAAAAGGGTCATTCAATCTCAGTAGTGGCAGGAAGAACACAGCTCCCAGGCGTACTGATAAGGCTTAACCGGAATGGAATAAGGTTGGATGGGAGTGCGCTTCTTCAATATAGGAGGTATACTTATATCTGACTCTTCTTCCACGATAAAAGAGAGGGGAACTCAGACTTCTCTTTTGACTACCGGAGGAGAACCTTACTTATACTCAGTATAAGAGCAGGTCTCCACTGCCTATAGCATAGAGGCGAGAGTCAGTGCCTTTCCTTTTAGTCCGATTCGAGAGCGGAAAAAAGGAATTCTCAGTCCCCTATAAGTTAAGTGAGCAATTTTCCCTTGCCTTGAGCCTGTTCCAGTCATGGGAGGACTCTATCCTCGTCAGCCGTTGCTTGTTTACTAAGTCTAACTGAACTCAATCTATAGAGGAAAGAAAGGTTCCTTTTCGCGGGTACCCTGCGGGGCTTAGTCCCACTCTGTCCCATACCTGAACTCCACTCCGAACTCATACTCTGAACTCTATTTAATTTAGCTTGCTTGTTAGAAGGGAAGGAATTTCTTACTAAGCTAATTCTAAGCAATACCCTCTCCTTTCAGTCTTCGCTCCTCCGTCCGACCAGACCGTTACTTAAAAGTCATCCCATATGAATTGGAATCAATTTGAGATAATCCCATATATATTATATTCACTCAATCGCTGTCCCAACTATATACTATAGTATATCTCTTTTTTCTATGAAAGCAACTAAAGGATCGAAGAGCGTAGTTAGTGTGAAAGGAACGTAGGAAGCATTGCTTATCAGAACCCCCGAGGGAAAGGTAGGAAGAGACTCATAACTTGCTATGAGGAACGGACAAGAGCAAATAAAAAAGCGAGAGGGTAGTGCGCTTAGTAAGCATCACATCCTGGGATTGAAGAAGCTCTCCCGATAGGGCAAAGGGAATAGCCAGTCTTAGCGACTTTACTAATCAGATCAGGGGCACAAAGGGTAGGAAGACAGTCTTCTTTCCTTAGTCAGTGGCAAGTCTAAATAGAACCTCAACTCTTTTTCGGACTTTCCGCAGCTTCTCTTTTATGGCATTGGAAGGAACTAGTCTTTGAAATTAGCAAAGCAAGAGGCTCTAGGCACAAGGGCAGTCAGTGAGGGTGGTTGTAAATCAGCGGCAAGCCAGTCTTCTATCACTAGTCAGCTGACCTTAGGAGCGATCGATTTCATGGCCAAGCCAGTACCAAACCAAAAATCCGGACTGAGTGTCGCAACATCGGTACTTGTTTAGACTGAATTCAGTAATAGGCAGGTATAACATATACCCTTTCAACAATCTTAAAGCCACATATCCTTTAACCTCTCTAATACCTGAATTCACTTCCTTTATCTTACTTTCGAGCGAGGAAAAGGTCTAGAGGTAGCAGTAAAGACAGCTATGGATAGAATCAGGGCTAGGGCCTGCAAGCCATTACCTACCGCCTATGGATCCTACTCACGACTATGGAAGGACATAGAAGGACTTACCACTCACTACTACCTTAAAGCTTTCAACTGATTGAAATTCTGTTCGACAGGGGAGTATGCCAATTTCACTTCCTGCTTGCCTTGGAACTGATGTAAAGGTGCCAGCTGGCCAGAGGAGAGTGAAGGGCAGACATAGATTCAAAATAAGCCTACTTGAATTTCCCATTTCCTATTTCGATACCTGCCACAGACTATTTTATACTGGGGCTATCAACTACTGCAACTTCCACTGGATCTCAAGCCAAGGGAATATAGGTTAAAGAGCGGCCAGAGTGACTAGGAACGTCTCTCTCTGATAGATCAAGTAGCCATCACGAGAGAAGCAGAGGGATCCGAGGCCCCACTATCGAATCAAAGAGACACGAGCTCCTCTATACGAAATGGATTTAGTAGCCGGAATCATTCCTAATCGACCGGGAGCGCTAAGGCTAAGGCCAATTCCGATCTATATCTATATGCGTGTAAGGATTTCTTTCTCACTGAACTCGCTCTAAGGAAGAGATAATCGAATCTAAGACTGACTACTAACTACTAAGAGTTGGGATAGGTCACCCCTCTACACCATTCCTATCTTCTAGACTAATAGTAGCTAAAGTAACTCCAAAAGGGAGTCTTCCTCCACCGAATTGTAGTACGGAATCATCTCCAAAGATCTCGGTAAGAGTAGGCATATGCCAACTCCACATTCAGACCTAAAAAAGGCGTTATAAGCCCCCTATAGCGCAAAATAGAAAGAAATTCTACATTCTATTCTCTCTTCCTTCACCTTGAGCTCTACTTCCTTAGACATCCTTCGGTCTGGTTGCTGGTACGGTTTTCACCCAGGCTTGATTGGGAGCCTGTGTTCAACCAGTTCCCTGTCTAGTCCAGGCATTTCATCGTAATTCCAAGCGAAAGATTCTGTCCATTCTTTTAGTAAAGACACAAGTTGATCTGTTAAATGAGAAGAAAGAAAAGAACTGACATACGTAATCCTCGGCTCCTCAGGGGTGCCAAGGTTCACTTCTTCCAAGGGATCTTGGACCTCTGGCGCTACATCCTCCAGTTTCGAGGGAGCTTTATCTAACTCATGTAACTTTCTTTCTTCCGTCTCTTCTTCTTCATAGATGATCTCAGCTCCCAAGCCCTCCCTAAGCTCTTCTACCACCAGACTGTCCAAGGCGTGCTGCACTCTTGCTCTCTGTATGGCAGCAGGAGCCACTGCCAACTCTTCTCTCGTGAGGTTTATTCATCCAAAATGGAAATAAGCGGTAGACCGATCGGCCTGTTGCAAGGCACGATGTCATGAGGTTTCAGCAGCTCTTCGGCTCTCTTCTTGAAAACAGACTCACCAACCTCGAGACTCCTGGGGCTCCCAAACCTCTTAGTTCCGAGGAACCTGATAGGTCTACAATTTGGGTCGTAGTACCTGGCGTCCACAGCATCTGACACCGTCTGAAAGGGCTTGTCATCTGCCCATACTATCTCTACGTCATCTTCTTTCCATAGCAATAGAAATGGATGTAAGGTGGACGGCACACACTGGTTTGCATGTATCCAGTCCCTCCCTAGCAGTGCCTGATAATGAGCTGAGGTGTTGACAACGAAGAATGCGGACAAAGAAGTCTTGGTCCCTACTGTTATCTCCAGTGGCAAGACTCCAACAACTCTAGTGGCTTATCCCGTAAAGGCCACCACCGAGATCTCAGTTGAAATTAGGTCGTCCAGAGATTTTCCCAAGCTCCATATCATTTTCAATGGTAGCACGTTAACTGCGGATCCATTGTCTATCAAAATCCTTGACACCGGGCTTCCCATTCCAATGAGCTTTCATGTACAAGGGCTTGATGTCTTGAGTCATCTGAAGTGATGGCTTGTCCAGCACCACCTTCTTGGGCTCCCCAGGCTTCGCTTGGATAGTAAGCTGGCAAGTCACTTCGGGTTCTTCAGCAACTTCTTCCATCAAGACTTCTGGGGTCCGTTGGGCGAGCCTATCCCTTAGTCTTTCCGCGATATATCTTTCAGGATCTAATAAGCAGAAATGGATGGTCTCCTTTGAAAGCGGGGTTGCCTAAGAATGCGCCTTTTCCTACTACTACTAGTACTAGTAGAATGCCGGTTTTCGTCACTTTATTTGAGTTGATGAGGTGATCTGATCTCGCCTCTAGGCAGGTCGAAGAGAAGGTTGTTATCACAGTCCTACCGCCGAATACAACAATTAGACTGCTCTGTTAGGAAGTGCTTTCTCCCAGACATTCCCGGGTCTAAGTTCGCTAGACCAAGCTGAAAATAAGACGTATGTTGCGGTAGGCAGTTATAGACGCGTGGGGCCTTTTCCTATCTTCCTCGCCTACCGTTCTTGGTTACGAAACCGCGCTCCCGGGTCGGTCCTTTCGCCTGGCCACCACCCACAGGGGACAAGGCCTTCTTCTCCAGTCGCGGATTCTCCACCGGTTCTTCTTCGGATTCGGATGTAGATGTGTCTGCTGAAAGCCTAGGTTTACTATTATATACCCCAGTAACCACTTCCGGAACTCCATTTCATCTGGAATGGGTTCTCCTTCTTTGTGAAGCGGAGACAGGTTAAGATGTGGTGGTGTCCGCCCTCATTCACATTGGTGAGGGTATGCCGTGCCATTTACCTTACACTGGGAGTACTGCTTAAGACAAGCAAACACGGCAGGTTGGAAAGGCCCAGGCCAGCCCATCCTTTCATAGGATAGAGCAAAACCCGCGGTTACTTCGCTCAATTCGCCTTATTCCTTTGTTTGAATGCTTAAGCCTAGAAAGATCTTGCTGGTTGATTTATCCACTCATCCTAACCCCACCGTAGGCCGGAGAGGCCAGCCCTAGCTCCAACATCGAGGCGAGGTCTATCAATATATTTCTCTGCTTGGAAGATTATTATTTCCTCTTCTTCTTCTTTCTGAAAGATAGCTATTCTTCGCCTCTCGAAAGAGGCTACGTACCTGTTAAACGATAAGCGCTACGCTTTTCCCTAGGGCTTTCACTTCTTGTCTACAGCTGTTCAAGTACGAGAGAATGAATTCCTCTAGCTAAGTTCCCTGTCGAGAGGGAAGAGAGGAGAAGTTACTTCGGGACTTAAGGTAGTTCAGTCACCCTCAGGTCATAATAGAGTCTAGTATGACATCGGTAGGAAGATAATGCAGCTAAGCCAAGACTTGCTTCTGAGGCATTTCAGACTTTACTTGCTGTTGCCGATATGATCTTTTCTCTTGTTGAAGAAGTGGAGTTTTGCTGTTATCGTAGATAAGAGTTACGGAATTGATAGAGCGGAACCCAATCCCCTAGCTAGGTTTGAAAGAAGAACTGCAGCTCGATTTGAGATTCAATCTGGCAATAGCTCTAGGGCAGGTTCTGCACCAGATAAGAGAGTTGGGATTGAGCTTTCACTGTTCTCAAGGTAGCGAGTGACTCTCGTCTCGGTCTTCTGGAAATGGAAAGGTAGTTCTGTGAGCCAATTCCGTGAGCCGAGGGTGAGAAGAAGCTCTTCATCTGAGCTAGAAATATCTTAATATAATTATAATTTATAATATAGGCTAGGACGAAATCCCACTTTCTTGATGTAGTTCCTCTTGGCTTAAGACGACTCTTGCCAGAAGTCAAACTCCTAACAGGGAAGACGACCATTGACATTGAGGTAACCACCTGAAGCAAATATCCATAGGAATGGTGAACATAACAGGTGCGTACCTTTCAGCAAGCGAAATACACTTGTCTTTGAGCTCCCCCAGTACTCTATCGGGAGATCCAGACGATAGAGGTTTTTTCCCGTCTTTTCCTCACTAAAAACAAAAATTTAGATATGGGGACAGTTATAATTTAACAATTTGGTCAGCCTTATCGTCACGACGCCTCATCATCTTACGATGAAAAGCAGGTTTATTCCGTGGTAAACCAAAACGAGTAAGCGAGATAGGGTGAGAGTCAAAGTAATTGGGTCGAAATGAGCGTCTCCTTTGCGAGGAGGTTTCGTTGCTTTCGCGTGAAGTGAAGATTGAGGACCTGCAGACGGCAGAATTAGCTTCTCTGTTAAGAAGGATTTCTCCCTATTTGTTCCATTCTCAATGGTTGGTCGGTTGGCCAGAGGCCAGGATGCTTTAGTTTATCGGATCGATCGCAGTGGTCAAGTGCGCTGGTCTCTTTCCCAAGTCGCAGGGGTACGGGTACCAAAAGCAGAGGAAGCTGTTAGTCCAGCGGAGGAATCAATAGATCTAGTTGGTTTAGAGCAGACAGAAGTGAAGTCGTTGGTTTTGTTGCTTTCGTGATAAGGGGGAGGGGAGTGGTGACCAACCACAACCCGATCCAATGTAGCCGGCTTTCGCCTATTTACCTATATAAGATAAGGGCAAGAGAACTGACTAAATACAGGTTGAGCAGTATTTACCCTGCTTCTTATCCCAACGATAGAGTCCTACATTGAATTGGCAATCCTTAATGCACAAAGTCTTATGACCGACCGGAGAGTACAATTGCAATTAAGACAAATCGTACCCTTCCGTGCTGCGGGTTGGTTAACCCCGAAAGCAAACAAAAGAAAGTCTGTGCCAGAGATCCCACCAGTAATTACAACAGGATGTTGCAAATTACTAGGCCCGAGTATTCCGACTCGGTAATCAATACCTCTAGACTTTCAGATAGAAACTCTGAATCTTCATCAC